CAGCAGTCTGAAAAGACTAATGCTGCGCAAAAGAATATGTTTCAAAAAAAGAATAAGCACAAAGTGAGTGCAGAAGGACCTGAAAAACATAGAGTGTTGGTCCTGCAAGAAGAAAGGTCACTTGAGTTTTGAGTGCCCATAAAAGAAGGGCAAAGGGAAAAAAAAAGCCATGATGATCAGAAAAAGGTAGTGTTGGTCACTACGTTGGCCCTGTTTGCCAACATTTCAGATAGTTGGTGGATCGGGTCCTCGCATCATATTTTTCTTCCGAAAGGAAGAATTTGGTACAGATATGATTGAAGAACTAGGTTCTTCATATATGGGCAATGGCACTTCGACTGTAATCAGAGGCCGAGGGAATGTGTAATTGCTGTTGGAAAACGGAAAGTCAGAAGAGGTATCAAATGTTGATATTTTCTTTTTTGTATCTGAAAAGAACCTACTCTCGACGAGAAGAGCCTTTACTTTCTATGTTATTAGTAAAGCGCGGGAGCGCTACTTCTAGCAGCTTGCTTCAAAAAGCTTGACTTGACCTTATTATTATTCAAAGGGGAAAGGCTTTTTTATAGATGTTGAAGAGGTGAGTAAGGGGCTGCTTCTTAGCGCTCCAGGAAATGAGATTCCGACCAAGAACAACCGAGGTAGAGTGTCGGTCGTCAGGGCAGCCTGCCTTTTTTTTATATAAGAGTAGGGGCGGATAGCTTGGCACCTGGAGATATAGGCGTAGCGCAGGGCAGTCTCGACGAGATAAGAATTCCATTTTTGAGTATACTTTGTTTGGGTTAGGCGAAGTTCAGAGGTGGAGCGAGATACCTCCATGCCGAGAAAGTAATACAGCGGATGAAAGAGACAAATTGGTTGTCAAGCTCCTTGATGAAATCGAATAAAAGAGAAGAATCATTCCCGGTGAGAATGTTGTCGTCAACGTATAAAAGAAGGATGAGGCAACGACCATGACGTCGACAAACAAAATGTCAGAATCCGCACGGTTCCACTGTAGCCGGAACCCTTTATCCAAAATCAAGCAGTGAGAAACGAGCTAAATTTCTTCAAGCAGGCCCCCTTCTTAGCTCTTGGGGCCTGCTTTAGCCAATCGAAGCATATAGATCCGTAAATCGCTTTCTTGAGCTTGCATACCAAGTTAGGATTCCTAGGAGAAGATCAGCCTGGAGTTGGAGGAGGCTGAATAGAAACAGATTCTTGCGGATCCCCGCTTCCCTTATGTTGTTGAAAGGCATTCTTCACGTCAAGTTGATTGAAATAAGGGCAACTTTTTGATTGCAGCCAAGGCAAGAATGCCACGAATGGTGGTCATTTTAGCGGGCAAATGTTTCCCCTATCTTTTTTTTAAGGGGGTCGACTCAAGATTTTGGAAGGAATCCTTTAGCTAGCTTTGTATCTCTGACGCGAGCCATATGCTTTATGCTTGATCTTGTAAATCTACTTGCAGCCAATGGCTTGTTTCCCTGCGGGCAATGAGACTAAGTCTTATTTATTCTTTTTTTCCTTCTTCCTGCATAGCATCTCTCCAGCAAGAATGATTTCAGGCTGAAGCAAATGATTAAGGTTCATGAGAAGATTGAACTGACATGAGGTAAGCTCGATGTTTTGGGAAAAACTCTTTCTAAAATCAGACAAAAATTCAGCAACGGGATAAGAAACGTCGAGAGGATCGACGAACCTGAGAGAGGGATCCAGAATCTGAGGAAGCGACTGGAAGGGAAGCAACAGGTCCCGACTGCTGATCTTCTGGAGTAGTCCTAGCCTGGGCAACATAATGGTTTCGCCGCCGAGAAGAAACATGCTGTGCCGGGTGATTGGAATCCTCTGAGGTCAACTGAACAGGCTGACAATCGGCAGAAGATGCTGAGCAAAGCTGCTGGCCTGAAGAGTGGGGCTGATCCGTAACATCAACTGCAGAAGAATGAGGGTTCGAGTTGATGAACAGGAGAAGGCCGCAATACATCTCCATCACCATTCTCCCCCGGGGCTGATTAATTAGGTTAAAGAAAATATGAGGCGACCTCATTAAAGAGAACATTCAAGGATAATCTCTTCATCTCTTGGATTTCACGTCATAGCATCTATACCCGGACTGAGCATATCCAAGAAAGAAACAAGCGGTGGCCTTGGGGACAATTTTTCTCTTAACAGCGCAGGAATATGAACAAAACACGTGCATCCAAACACTCGAAAATGCCTGCCTATAGGATGGTACTGCCTCAGTAAGAAGTTCGTGAGGTGCCGCTGCTGCTTATTCCCTCTCGATTCCCCCCCCAAAAAAAAGGAGAGAGATGTCCCGTCCCTTCTTTATGCACATCCATATACATAGCCAGACACAAAGGTGTACAATCCGGTCAAAATCTGGGGTTCTTGTTGTTCATTCACTGATTGTTCTCTTACTTGCTCTAGTGGCTGGCAAACGCCAACCGAGAGGGGAGAACGAATGGCTCAGGAATCGACTGGTTCCGAGCGGACTCATGGAGCTGCTGCTTGGATTATCGTAGAATAAGAGGATTTGTCTTTCTTAGCTTAGGAAATGACTTCACTTTAAAGACCGCCGCTGGGAGGCGAGGGAGTCACTTGTCTGGTCTTGCGGTGCACTCACTCCCGTTACGAGAATGAAATGACGCCCCAGCTCGACTCGAGACCAAGACTCCTTACAACTCGCACCAGGTTGGTCTAGTAATTAGGGGGCGGCCGGAGATTGATTGAAAAGGCAGCCCAGCCGCCCCTCCCCCCTAGCCGCCTACCTACTCGTGCTCGTAGCTCGATCGGAGGTCGACGAGTGTGGTCCGGCGGAAAAACATAAGTCGTCCGTCTCGACGTGATACGTGAATTGCTCAGTAGTGCTTCGCCACTACCGTAGCTGGCGGAAATAGCTTAATGGTAGAGCATAGCCTTGCCAAGGCTGAGGTTGAGGGTTCAAGTCCCTCCTTCCGCTCAAGGCTTCGTCGTTTAGTGGTAACGAGTAGAGTGCATAAGCCCCCTTAGAAATAGGGGCGAGCTGCAAGCAGAAGTATTTGCCTTCCCTTTCACCTGAACTGGTCGAGAGAGATGAACCCGCACCACATACATTTTATAACCTTCGAACCGAAACCCCCAACGTCAGATGGAATTCCAGAACCTAAACAACTCAGTTGAGAGCTCCGTGACCGGTGAAAGGGAAGGTCCACCAATGATTGATAGGCCATTCCCACCCTATCCGTCTCTTGATCCCTCATTCCACTAATGAGTTGTTACTGATTCATTCAAGGAAGGCATAGACCCCCACTTCTTTGTCTTATTAGCGCTGGTGTTCGTCAACGATGAAAGCCGCTGAACTTCAGACTCGAGTTGAGAAAGAGGGCTAGGCCCAGGAGAGGAGGGCTTGATGGGACTAGGGAAGACGGGTGGATTATAGAGCTAGGGGCAGATCGGATCGAAGGTTTGTCCATTGGGATTGGGCATGGACGAGCCTCGACTGGGCCAGCATTGATGAAAAAATGACAAAAGAGAAACTTCTCCCATCCATCGCATCATTAACCGGTGTAGGATTAAAGATCAGGTCCAGGATTCGAGTCAAATCGACCTTCCCTCTCATCTCAGGGTGAGGCAAGGAATTCCATCAAATGTTCGTTGTTCAATATCTCGGCTGCTCAAGAAGTTGGACTAGCTGCTCCTCCGACCCGACCCGGAGTGGATTCTAGGAGAAGGGAAGGGCGGGCAGAGCCTCACCTTGCAGTAGGAGGGTTTTCGTTGCTGGGACGGGGGTTCAAACAGGACTGAAGGGAGGAGGAATTCCATACTCCGATCTTACTGGGGATTCAGGCTAGGGCTTTCGAATCAAAGCATGGGCATCTGCAACTAAGAGGGAGCAGTAGATCGTCGATTGAAGAGCCAGGTCAGTCAGTAAACTTCTATTGATGAGAGATTCGACTAGAGGGACTCCTAGCAACAAACTTGTATGAAGGGCCCCCATGGAGACGCAGGAGATGCAGGAGCCGCCAGCCGGATCGACGACCCAACAATGATAGGCCAGAGGGATAGGCTCATTCGACTAATTAGTGATCCCTGGCCCTACCTAAGATAGAGATGCCCCTGAAATTAGGGGATTGGTTGATCGGAAAGCTCGGGCAGGAGTAGGACATTCCATAAAAATCTTTCAGATCCTCCCCCTCGTCAACTCGGTCAAGCTGCTTCGCTCCTCCCCCTATCGGTCGAGCTCAATTACATCGAGCCTTCCCCTCGGCTTCGCTCCTGCGCGAGACGGCTTTTTGGCGTCGCCCGAGATTGCAGGAGGTAGATTTTCAAAAAAAAGCTGTTGATTACTCGGATTGGTTCTCGCGTCCCTGTGCCCGGATGGGCGAGTTTGGTTTGAGTGTTCATCGATTGGGTGGATCTATATGCTCCGGGGGGGTGAGACGAGGTGTAGCGCAGTCTGGTCAGCGCATCTGTTTTGGGTACAGAGGGCCATAGGTTCGAATCCTGTCACCTTGATGTGGTATTCTCAGGGGCCGAAGTGCAAAGCCCCGTAGCCTATCCGTGGTCAGGAAGGCAGGCGAACCGCGCACACTGAAAAAAAAAGAAGATCTCCATTTTTTTCTATCACACGTAGAATTGTCATTTTGTTTTTTCTTTTGAAACCCCTTACCTTATCAGTCATAAGGCTGGTTTTTGGTATCATATATCGAGATAATTATTCTGAAAAAGCTATTCCACTGGTGTGACTTAGATACCCTTTCTTTGTGGTATCAGTCATGCTATTTGAATAGCCTTCAATCATCATAGCCTCTCCACCGGTTCCGAAGACTCCTTCGGCATCAATGTGCTCCAATGAAAGAGATAAGACCCTTTCCTGAACCAGAACCGGGCACAAAACGCCGAGGTAGAAAGTCGAAAGCGAGCTCTTTTCGCGTATACGCAATCTCGAAGCCCAATTAGCTCACGGACAGCCTCCTCAACCCTGGCGAGTACGAGAGCTTGGTAAGAGAGAATGTAGAATGAGAAATACATTCGATTACGGCAACATTCGCAACTACCAAAGTGCACTAAACCTAGTAGAGATCTTCGACCTAACGATAATGGAACTTCAAGCCCATTTAATAAATCCGCTTTGTACCTTATTGTTGACCGAACCGGATGCACGCCAGGCCCAAATTCTCTCTCAGTCACCCTTTGACGAAAGGAACATCAGATCCGAAGTTTACGACTTTATCGAAGTTCTACACGCTTTCATTTTCAAAAGCTTCTGTTAGAAGCTTTCCTACGGTACTTTATTCAGGATGTGCAACAATACGGTCATCTCTCAGCCGTGTATAGAGAATTCCTTGATCATTTCCTTGGCGGATAACACAAATGAAATCGCTTCCCTGACCGCCCATCTTATGAGTCCATTCTTGTCGCAGTTGTTGGTTTGTTGTACTATTCTGTACCTCTCTCGATTGATAGAAAGACGTTCGGGAGCTGGGAGGGCCTATCGTGAGGGAACTTTCCTTTTCACGGTAGGCGAAGGTAAAGGGGGAGCAGCGTATGTCCACGGTGATCAAGGCAGAGCGACTCCTTCTTTAAAAGAGGTTGGTTTTCCCGTTTTCGTTAAAGAAAAAATAGGAGCTCTTGGTTTGGCCGATGTCGATTCGTATGGCAATGCGGACTCGACTCAGGATGAGGATTCCGCTTTGAATAATGCTGCTATGAGCCGAAAGAGCTGGTAAGCTATCTCGCTAAACGAAAGGAAAAAGCACGTACGGGTTGCCCTCGTTGCAAGGGGCGGGGGCCAGCCAAAGAAGGTCAGTCGGACTCGGTTAGGACCCTTGATCCGGTTCAGCTAGGTTCTTCCATGCGATAATGTATGCGTATCGGTATCCTCTTCAGGACCGGTTGCTTCTGATTTTTGTTTATACGTTTGGAGAAACCTGCTAAGCCCGCCTTTCTTACCCGGTGTGATTCAATCTTTCAGCTCAAACTTTCCTATCGTCCTTAGGAAAAGGTAGTCGTACTCTTACCTTTTCCTTTTCTTGCCCGAGCCAAGGGATCATTCTGTCTGTTTCTACCAAAAAGTTCGCTATCTATTAGTTGCCGTAATCGAATGTATTTCTCATTTCGTGTTAGCTCCTCCAAGAGCTTCCTGGTCCGTAGTAGACGAAACCTTGGACTTCTATCGGACTTATAGCATTGCCTGGTGAGCTCGCCGTTGAGGGTTGGCCGAGATCGAGAGCCTTTCTTTCCCTGCCTGGTATGCTTTCCCGCTTATCGCGCAACTAGCCAAAGAGAGAGGGAGAGGGATCATGCCAATTTGTATGTGCATTTTGTCCGTCCTGTACTTGCCTGCTTAGCTTTCTTAGCCAACATCTCCGGTTTCCCCCGAACCAAGAGGTCCTGCTTATCCAGACCCAACAGTCACACTGTTTTTCAGCCGAAAGACTGATTTTTTCATAAAGTCGGTTCATAGATCAAGAAAGAATTCAGCTGCTTACAGGGACGGTTACGCGATACGTCTTTTCATACTCGCCTTTTCTTTAACCCAGCTATCAACCTAGCCATTCTCGCTTGTTGCTTTAAGGGGTCTCCCCACTTTATGTGGGTATATATATAGGCTTCGTCGAGAATACCAAGTCGATCGGCAACTACAGGTTTCGCTCGTCCTGTGAGGGAGGAAGGGTTCCGGGATACCTCGAGGCCCTTTTTCGTATATTTCATCATTAGCAACCCCCTCTTTATCGATCGTCAAAAACATATGCTTGATCAGCTTCCCTAGTGGTATTGCCTTGTAACTGCCCAGCATATACCTTTACTAACTCCACAGCAGCTCCCTAAATGCACAGCTATGCAGAGCGGAGGAAGATACTAAGGGCAGAGATTTTAGCTAACAATGTCTTGACTCCTTGCCTTGCTCAATGCTTCTCCATCAACAGCAGCAGGAAGGACAGGAATAGGAGAAGGAAGAAAGAGACCCTCTTTCTTTCTAGGTTGGCCCTAGGAAAGGAAAGCTCTGCACTACCATTGCTATCCATCTGTCTACAATTATCAATGTAAATGGTATAAACAAATATTCATTATATAAACTGGTGAAAAGCAATCAAAGCTGTATCCATCGAAAACCCACCACCCAACACCTTACGCGCCCAACTCAACGCTTCCTTGCTCACAACCAATCCCTCAAAGCAATGAATGCGGCTCAAAAAAAAGCACGCCATAGAACACTTCTAATTCATTTTTTTTTCTACAAACCTAGGCACTTGACGCAACTTTTCAATGTTAACCTGCTTTGCTTCAGGGAAGAGTGGATGATCTGCCAGCTCTTGCAGAAATTTGTCAAAGTTGTTGCGAACCCCCAATTCCGCAGTGGCATGAGAGACAGCAGCCCTAAGGTCAACCCAGATTTCATCTAAACTCTGTGCACATTAGCTGAATTCATTCCACTCCAAAAGAGCCTTAGACAGAAAAGCAAAACGAGGAAGAGGTGGCTTTCCAGGGTTTTAGTAAAGGATCTCCAGCAGGGAACGATGCTCCTTCTCATGCCCGTTTGCCAACATCCAGAAAACTCGCCTTCTGCTATCTTCCACTCCGAAGTTTAGGATTGAGTTTCCGATTTGGTTGGTGATTCTTACTTGCCTTATTTGATTTGAATCACTTGGAAGGGGGCGGGATGCCTTGGAGGCACCATAGATTGCACCGTTGGCAACGGCGCTTTTGAGTGCCCCTAACCTTGAGGGGGCCGTAGATCGAGTTCTGGGCTAAGGTTACCGCCCTTCGAAACTCCCTTCTGGAAAAGGTGAAGTAGATCGACCAGGTTACCGGAAATGACCAAAGAACAAAAAAGCCAAAAACAGCTACAGCATAAAATGTTCATCCTTGCCCGACTAAAAGAAAGGGTTTGTGCTGCCCGCTCTAAAGGCTTTCCAAGAACTTCCTTGGGTGGGAAAGTCTAGACTAGAGCCGACGACTCGTGAAGAGATAAACCGCCAGAAGCAGGCAAGAAAAAGTCCCTCCCCTTTTTGTTTGCAAGTAGAGCACTAAAAGCACCAAAGCTAGCCTATCTAGTAAGCGTGCAAGTGGAGAGAATTCCATACTTGAGATAAACTATACCAAAAAATTGGAAATGAGATTCCTTCTAGGCGGCTGACTTTCGTCTGAGCAACTACTGAACTCAACTGAGCTATAAGTTGGAGACCATCGAGATATGGTGGGTATAGCACAGGCTGCTATGAGAGGAAATTCAGGCTCACCATCCGTCCGCATAGCGCCGGCCCCAACCTGGGAGACAAGGATCCTTGACTAAGTCTCAAACACGCCCGTCCCGTAAAGACATCTACTGTGCTGGCCTTATCTTTTGTCGCTAGCTTCCGCCGCATGAATAAAGGAAGATGGTTCCACGCAGCGCAAGGCATCTCTTCCTGCGCTAAGGCATTACATGCCAACGAACTTGGCTGACACTCTTGTCATGCCCAAGTCTTACTGAGCCCTCATACCGAAAAAGCAACCAACTCGATAAGCCAACATATCCGACGCATAGCTGCTCTGCGCGTATGCAAGCATCGACCCCGCATAGCATCATCCGACAATTTAGGCAACCCGATGTTCCGACAAGGCTCCGCTTAACGGTCTCTTGCATGGCTCATTTCCCGTGCTTAGACCCACCCAAGTTTAGCAGCCCGAAAATAGGGGAGAACCCACCTACAAAGCTGAGCTCGAAGGTACCTTTTTGATGCGGTAGAAGTACCTCGCAATCTTTTCTTCTGTTGCTGGGAAAGTCTTCCTCGGAATGTCAGTCAAAGCCTTGAAGGAGTTGTCTCCCCAATCTGACTCTGGAATCAAAACCTTGATTATTACATGCATCTCGATATTTTCTGAAGAGTGAGTGCTGGCCTTTTCATATTGAATCACAGCCATTTCCCTCTTTCTTGGGGATCAAACTCCAGGGAACAAGCTTAAACACTGATGCAAGCTGTCAATCATTAGATTGTTCTTTTGGTTTGATAAAGGCCGGAGCCTTTGATAAGCAAGAAGCCAATGTTGTAATTCTTGAGGATGATTCTTTGAAGCAATAATTCCATAAGCAAGTACATGACACTCTTTGACTTGAAAGCTCCGAAGAAGACTGAAACTGACCCCACTTTCATTGACTAGTAAGTGATAGCTGTCAGGTTCGCAGAATGACCGAGGAAACCAACTGAATCCACTCTCGTGACATGATCGAAGTTCGATCCACCACTTTGAGGAAAGAGATGAGACGGTCTACCCGTCTTTACACATACGAGAAATCACTCACGACGGACAAGAGGTGTCGACAACGTGAGCTTTACTGCCTGGCTTTCGGCCTTCTTTCTTGATCCAACTTCATGACTCTTTGAGACCTACTTACTGCTTGTGCTTGGCTCAGGATATCCTCCTTTCTTCAAAGCTTTCTACTCAAGTGAGGAAAGGTGCAAACCTTCACAGCCTTTTTTTTTGCCCAAATGAGAGGTATGCGGAGAGAGTCCTTACTTTTCTTTCTCTTGCCTTTTCCGACATAATTCGGGGCTATCGGTTCCGTTCTGTTCTCTCTCTCTACCTCTTCTTTTTGACCTAACTTAACAATCTTTTATGCCCGGCCATACCAACATGGGAAACCTAGCTTCCCTCCCTTTGAAGTGCATTTATCAGATCAGCCCCCCGAGTCACTAGAAAGAGGGTGAAAGGCCCACTACTTCTTCATTCATGGCCTATTTTTTGATTGATCTCCCTCATTCGACCTGAGGCAAAAGAGAAGTCATACAAAGAAAGGTTCTTTCATGCAATGCATAACGGGCGGGCCTCCTATGGATTCCTCCAACTCAATGAATGAAGGGAGGAGTATGAGGAAGGCTGGCTTTCTATATGAAGATGAAAAGCAAAAGAAAAAGGGTCAAACCATATCTTACTGAATAATCTGACTGAATGAGGAAGAGCTCTTTATGTGGTCTCACTTTACTTTACCACCATCTGAAATGCGCGAAACTTCGATTGGTGGAAGCCAGTCTATGAAGATTCTCCCTTTTCTTACGTGCAATTCCCCTCTTTCGGTAAGCATCCAGTATCTCAGCAAATGAACATTTCTCTAAGCTTATCCTGTAGCTTATACGTCGTTTGAAAGCAGCTTCAAGGATCCAACGAATAGCTAAGGTTTGTTGACGATCCCTGGCTACAATCCCAGGGACATCATAAATAGTACCTGCTACTCCTACTTTTTCGACTTCGCATATGGGCTTTATATTCTCTACGGCGTCAACCATAAGTTTGATTACATCGCGTTCAGTTTGAGCTGGGCGATGAAAAGTTTGATAAACAATAGCACGAACTCTCGTTCTTTTACCTTCTTTCATGCGAAAGTTGACCAACTTCTTGATCAATTGTTTTTGCTCACCATCCAAGCCCCCCATATAGCTTAGAATTTCCGAGCAATTGGAAGCCGCTTTCGATGACGAGGCCGATAAATTGATATTACGCAATCGTGACTGTCCATCTTTATCAGCCAACTCCCCTCTTTCCATCTTTCTTTTCAGAGTTTACCACTCTTCATATCCACTGTCGGATCTCGGCCTTCAGGAAATTTTGATCTTCCCTTAACCTAGAAAGAAACTCGCGTAGGATAGCTGGCTGGATTGATTTCATCATCCATTTCGAGTTCAATCATGAAATTATGGGCGGTTAGGCGGTGTTGTTGAATGGAATTTGGGAATAGCCTCGAAAGAGGCGCCTTGAAAGCTCTATCCGTTTCAACACGGATGCGCTCCTGTATTAAGGAGTGAATCTCCCCACGGAGTGCCGCCGCAGCAATCACATCCCGGTTATGGTTATTTTCGGGGGCTGGGCCCGCCGCGGATGTACCTACTTCAGCAGGTGCCACATTATCAGTCCCTGCTTGCTCCACACTTGGAATCGGTTGATTGACCGATGAGGTACTTCTACTACGCCCGGAACTGGCCGAATCTTCCAAATCAGAAGTATAGGTAAACAATTCCGAAGAGGCGTTGCCCGGGTTATCAAAAAAAGGAATCCATGACCCACCCCCCGGAACCTCCGTACCCCCTGATATGAGCGCAATGAAGACTAATCCAAATAGACCCCCCCATCCAAGCTGCCTAAATAGGCACTGGATAGATTTGCCGACCAGCATGGATTGAACCCTCTCAAAAACGAAAGTGCAATCCAGCCCTAAAATAAGAAAGAAGAAAAAACCCTTACCTTACAGCCATTCCAAAAACTTTTGAATATCCCCTCCTGCCAAAATAGGAAAAACTTGAGAAGGAGTCCCGGATGATTTAACACTTTTCCAATCCCGAGATCGAGGATCCGTGCTTTCTTATTAAATTAGAGGTGGTGGTTTATTCTTGGCCGAAATACATCAGTTGATCCATAGATAAGATATTAAGATCTCTTGAGTTTCGTTTTTCTTCTCTTATTCAATTTCTTTTCTAGTTATCAAGACTTGGCTGAGGCAGAACCAGGAATAGCCATTTCGCTATCGCCAGCTAACTCGTTTCAAGAACATGGGTTGACTCTCTTTCTAAGAGCAGGGAAAGAACGAGCAAAGGAGCGAAAGGATAAGCTTCGAGCAAGACAACAAAAGGATTTCGGCTCTGGGTATGCTCGACCCCATTAGGGGAGAATCAACGGAGCTTTCAAGCTTATACTAAAGAAAGGGAATTCCCAGGATAGAAGTGTCTCGTCAGCAGAGATTTCAACTAATAGCAAAGAAGGCCAAGCCAGGTGCCTTTAGTAATCGAAAGAGTCTCGCAGCTAGCTCGTATGACTTTGAGAGGAATGAGTAAGAACGAGAGGGAGAGCTCCATTTCATCGACCCTTTCAGTCGAGCTCAATTACATCGAGCCTCCTCTTTCCTCAGTTTAGTGTTCAGTGAGTGAACCATAGCGCTTACCATGAAGAAAGAAAGATATCGCTTCTCTGGGAGACCTTATGTTGATAGGCCTAGTAAGAGCGTATGACTGGCCTTACACTTACAGAGAGCTTACCTTTAGTCTGCAACAGGAGAGGTTTGAAATATCTAAGAAGGCACTGAGACTGCAATAACAGGAGCAACTGGCTGGGAGCTTCTAATGGCTTGCATAAGGTCAAAGCACTTTACTAAACTAAGCTTTCAGAGATTTTAGCACTTGATTGACACTCGATGTAACGCTTCTTCGGGGCTTAACAAGGGCTGCAAGCTTGATCCCAAAAAGTCCCACTCAACTTGAGACGCTTACCCCTTTCTTCTCCAACTTCAACTGTAGAGGCTTATCCTAGGACTTCCAGGGGAAAACCCCATGGCTTATAGGACACTCCTAATCCAATGGCTAGCCGGGACAATATGCCCTCTTAGAGATGAAAACGAAGACTTTTCTTATCGATAGACAATCCGCCTCCCTAAAGATGGAAACTCTAACCCCTATCCAATATCTAAATGCGAGCACTGTGGACTAGGAATGAGTCTTGAATGGCTTAGAAGCATAGTGCCTCACTTGACTGAATGCTGGCAGGCATGGGCTAAGTCCACTTCTTTCACGGATTACCCGCTACGCTCCTAATTGCTTGACTGCGCCTCTTTGACTCGCTACAATGGCATTGGGGACTCTGAGACTGTGCCTCCACTTTTTGTGTGTACAGGATGCTGTGATTCTATGATGCAATCAAGAAAGAAAGTATTTGAAAACAGGACAATTTCTCATCGGTATTGAAAAAAGCTATGACAACTACAAGATATTGAAGACTTTGTATTCCAATTCGTATTCAAAGTCTACTGCTCGATCTATGCCCCTGGACTAACATCTCTATCTCGATCCGTATCTGTGACTGGCTTGGGGTATGTATTCGCTCCCAGGTCAACAACGCCAGGTATCGATCTGGTTCCGAGATCTGGAAAGCGGTGGAATACAGTTAGTGAAGCTAGACACGAAAACTAAGGATAGACGCGCTGGGATAGCAAGCAAGTTTGTTGAAAGAGGGGTAGGCATGAGAGGCTGGAGACACGGAACTATCAGCACTGTAAGCAGAAAGGACTAGAGCTTCACAGAGGGGTCATCGAGCTAGGTCAGAATCCTCAACTCAAGGCTGATGAAAAGAGAGTCTAATTTGATTATCTCAATAAAGAGAGACCCCGGAACCAGCTCTTCATAAAAGAAAGCCAGCAATTAAAAGCAAGAAAAAACGAAATAGCTAACGCGCTTCCTCCTTCTAATAGGGCTTGGTTAAGGCTCGGCCTGTTCTAACTCCTTACCCGATACGATATTTCAAAACATAGAAGCTAACCCAACAGGCTCTAAAGTTAGTGAGTGCCCTACTAGTCTTATGATACTAGGTCTTATGAAAACTCTCTCCCACCCCCAGCTATTGAGGAAACTTCAACTCCAGGTAAGTTGGATCATACCAAAATAAGATCCTAAATCTTTCTATGCGAGCTATTTCATTTTAGTAGTCTCTGTTTTCGTATTCACCTTTCCGTTCAACCCTTACAGCCATTACTATTATATAAATATAGTGAGTAGGGATTACTAATTACCCATCATCGCTTTTTTTGACCATTAATCCATTGTTTCGCTACGCTGATCAACTCGAGATATCGTAGTCTAAGGTGAAGTTAACCAGGTTCTTTGCTTTGAAACGAGATTATGGGTAGAAAAATCGTTTCTATTTCCTGTCTTTTATGGCATCAATACAGCCAATAAGGAAAGACTGTCGTAAGAAAGGTTTCAAATGCTGCGTAAGAACCAAGGTGCGAATTTCCTATTTATAGTGATAAGAAAAAAAGGGGCACACAAGGCTTCCCTTGTAGTCTTTGGTATGGATACCGAGTCACAAGTGGAAGAAAATTGGATATATAGTAGTTCAAAGGGTGTTCTTCCGAGGACCTTACTCTTCCCCTCCTCCTTGTCTTTTATTGCTATTCTTGAAGAAAGTCCACCGGTTGGAAAGATAAATAGCTCGAGCATATTTAGTGCTCGAGAGCAGCCAGCCCTAGAGGTACCACAGTAACAGCGGCATCCCGACCAGATAAGAATCCCTACCTCTCTATCCACAATCGACCCACCATTGCGAAAGCTTATTTATTGACTAGTGACTAGGCACAGGAAAGTAGATGGATCGCCAGATCTAGTCAGTAGTGAGACTGCCCTTTCAAGCACATTTTATTCAATCTTATCCCCGCCTTCCCTATTTCTTTGGTATTGCTACCGCACCTGTGAGAAGAAAGCAACTAAGATTCATAGTTTATGTCGCCTTGGTACGATTTGTCCCGATGAATCAAAGAAAGAGCACTGAAAAGAATCCTCTTCGGTCATACCTCTCTTTTCTGTTAAGATAAAGAAGAGCAAATCGAACTCTTTAGGAGTGAAAAGTGTACTGGCTCATCGAAGGGTGGAAGAAAAGAAGTTGAAACTTCAAGTATAAAAGAAAATCCGAAAGTTCAAATCCTTATACTTACAGGGAAAGAATCCACTTAAGACCTTGTTGACATTCCCCTTTTAGGCCAGCGAGCCTGATATTGAAAGGCATAAAACAGCCCTTCTGCTTAGTCTAGCAACTGAGCCCTTTTCCAAGGTGGAATCTGATTATCACTATTTTAGCTCTTCTTCCTTTCCTTGGTCTATCCCTCTCTAGTTTTTTATGTAATATCTATTTATCTAGTTTAGCGGAAGGCAGGGCAGAGCTTTTCGAAGTTTTCGACGTTCTGCTTCTATTATTTTTTCTATTCAATTATATATTATTTTTGAGTATTCGTATATGGGGATGGGAAAAGCCTCTGGAGGTGGCCTCTTTTCTTCTCTTTCTTTGCCATTTCTTGCACCCGGACTGGGTTGTGTGGCCTATATGCCTGGCTTTCATACTTTCTTTTTTTCACGCCCTACGTTTCTTTTTAGATAAAAGGGAAGAGAGTGCGCGCTGGTCTTTAGCCTTCTCCTTCCCGGGCATTCTTCAGGCTCTATATCTATATATAGATGGTAGAACCTCCGCCGCCACCTTCATAGCCAAGGCGGGTGTTTTGTTCCCCGACGACGACCCCGTGGCGGGTTTGATTTTCCTTTTCGCCGCCGGGTACACTCATGAAATTGATTTGCATAGAAGGGTTCTCGTGGACCGCCTTTATAGGGAATTTCTTAATCAGCGTCTATGTAGGGGCAATGACTACAATCATGTTGATTGAGAACGAACCCATCAAAAGCATCACCATCAAAAAAACGCCTTTGGGGGATTTACTCACAACCGTTCTAACCCCTTCTCAGGGAGAAGTAACCATTGTCCAATTCTGGGGAATACCAGGGGGTATTCTTTTATACAGCATCTTTTACATGACCGGCGCTTTAGCTTTACTTTGACTTTTTTTAAAAAAAGAGTTTTTCTCTAAGCAAATCTTGGCCCCCTTAGTCTTTGCTTTTTTTAGCTTCCTCATCAGTCAGAAACTCAAATCGAAATCGTCGAAAGCTTTGCTTTTGGTTTCATTTAGCTGTAGCTGATTTGCTGATATGCTTGTTCGAAAAATTCCTTACTCTCTTTGATATTCTCTATGGATTCTGGGCTAGGTACCTAAGTTAGTAACTAGCATAGGGGGGGGGGAAAGCCTAACACAAAGAGTATTGAACCTTAATAAAAGCATAAGTCCGCCCCATGCTCCTTCGGTATGTTCTTTATTTCGTTCTTTCATGTGCTTTCTGGAATCCAAATTCTTCTTATACCATCGCTCGAAGGGCGGATCCGCGGAGCTACTATAACGTCAATCTCGTTGAAGTAGAAAAAAAGCCTATTTTTAGCATGTTCATTTCCTCTCGTACGTTCATGATATTGCTTTCACATGGCGCTCAAATAAATTCACTCTAATGGACTTAGCTTGCTCGTGTAACAACTCTCTTCAAATAGGCTTGCTACCTTGATTTCTGACTTGAATATAGACCTTTGTCCTATTCTTTTATCGTAAACTTGGCTATTGCCATATACCTCCTCCTTCGGGTAGTCATGAAGAACGAGGAATTCCTCCTTATGGTATCGTATTCTCCCATTCACGCCTTTGTTATATGTTCTAATGGAATTTCCTTTCGTAGGCTCAAAAACGGGTCGGTCATTCTTCAGATCTTTGTTGATTGGCCGGCTGATATGGGATAACCTATTTGAAACAAAGAGATTTGTGTAACGGCTTGGTGTACCGAACTTGGCTTATACATTCTCGTACTATACTGCATCCGCCAGCCGAACAAGTAAGGGATTCCTCGCCCGGTGTGCTGGCTTGGCTCCTGCTTTGGCTTCTTGATTGGCTATTGCCAGAGAAGACATCTATGTTATACCAGCAGACGGAGCAGACATGGCAATCAAAAGAATGAGCCAAAACCGAACAAGCAAGGCCAAAGCCAAATGCCGACCTAAGAAGGACGCTTGCGGGAGAGTTTCGAGTTTCCCGACAGGTCGATGTACAACCGACAGGTGAATGCTTTACCAAACTCGTGTACAACTCCTTGAATGTGTATTGATTTTCGCTTAAACCATGCTTGGTTTCCTAAACTCTTTCTCCCCTGACCAAACAAAAAACCATAAAGCCAAGATCTCTATAAAGCAGAATACAGATGTGCAGCAGAGAAGGAAGAAAGACGAATGCTATGAGAGCTTGGACGGAATAAGGTCTAGGGGGGACCGCCCTTTTTTAACATGTGAGGGGAAGACTAGTAAAAGATTAGAGCTGTAAACTCGCAATATAGACATGAAAAAAGGAAGGAGACGGAATATGAATGAAGGATTGAAGCATCTGACCGGGCTCTGGAGATGAATACCGAAAGAGCTTACCGGATGCACCATCGACCTCAGACAGCTCGACCGGGCGGGGGAAAAACGAAAAAAAAACGTAGTGGGTGAGCAAAAAGCAAATACCAATGAAGACCAGACCTGGAATTTCAAACAAGAAAACGTAGTAGCCTAGCCGGGGAGGGAGATTCTCCAGCTCCACTCCTTAACTATATATAGTGGAAAAGAGAGTGGAAAACTACGCTTCAAAATAAAGCCCAAAAAACGATCCTTTTGAAAGGTCCTACTGATGATTGACCCACTCAAGCCATGAAAGTGACCTTTTGGATTAGAAAAATTGCCTCTGAGACCCGAACCTGGGTTGATCGAAGAGCAGCTAACAAAAGGGCGAAGGCAGGATGAACAATAAAATAGCCGTAGACGGATGGAAAGACCGGAGACCAGAGACCGGAAGAAAACATCCTTTTTTTTAAAAAGACAGAGATGAATGTGGACGGATTGAGCCAATGTTTTCCAAAATTCCAATACGAGAAGCAGATTCAACTTCTATTTATTATAGATTTTGCACCTTCAAAAGTTCCAGGCATATTGAATTACAGAAAGAGATGAATGTGTACTTCTTGCTGCTACAGGGCAAGAAAGAGAGGAACTAATTCAAGCTAATTCGACGTTTGTATAGGGCATTTGTGGACGGGACGAGTACGACATATTCAAGGGACCGATCCATCCATCTCATTAAAGGATTTTGTGGACAGAGCACAGACCTCAGACCAATCGATTAAACAAATTATTGTAGAGTTTCCCGGGGACGTATTGAATTCAAGTCATTCATGTGTGCCGATTTCCTTATGGTTAACTTCAAAATGGGTCCCAACCTTCTGTGAACCTTACTTCTCATCCATCTTTCAAACTATGCGTCTTTCAGTCGAGGAGTTCATAGCGAAGCTCAGCTGGAGAGATTCGATGCTAACATCAAAAGTATGTAGGGCTTATACACACCTTTCCCCTCCAAAACCCCTGTCTTCTGCCTACCAATGGGAGAGAGAACTTGTTGGACGTCTCGAGTGAATGCGGGAATGGCATACAGGAATGGGATACTAATGAAAAAAAGCCTGAAACCGGAGCATATATATGGTTGATATAAGAAAGACTGACTCTCTTTGGGAGCTTGTAGACACTGGTCTACAAGTCATAGAGTGACGGCTAATAAGCTAAGTTAGTATACTAAGACGGAGGGAGCTCAGCTGCTGAGTCTCGACTAAAGGAAGAGTTTTCGTGTGAACAGGATTCGTTCCCAAACCCCCTGTTTTGCCTACCGACCTTAACTTCTCTTTCTAGCCCCTCTACGCTTACCAACGCCTGCATTCCTTTGATTGCTTGTTATACTCCTTATACCTACCATATTCCTTTGTCTTTGCACCTCAGTCCCGGATCGACTAGTTGTCTTGTTTGCTATAGCTTGAATCCGTGATCGACCTATATATCAAAAGCAGTTGTAAAATGCTACTTGACTCCAGAACTAGTAGAGGAAGGAAGCGATGATAGGTCGAGACCATTAAGCGTAATCCCGTTAGCCAATGAAAGGACTACCTTTCTTGGACTGTGAGCGACGACACAGAGCTAAGCGAGAGACGAGAAATGCGATTCAACTGCTTCCTAACTGCTCGATTGAGAAGTCTTGCCTAAGTCCTAGACTTGAATGAAGCAGCCTGGCTTAAAGTCTTATTTGTTTTTGCCTTTCTTCTCTTGTCCTCTTTTCTTAGTTAGGCCCAAGAAAGTACAAGATATAGCTTTCTTACTACTACAGATGATAGCTAGAGACTAGAGATGAGAGTGCAGGATCTAGATTTGTAACAAATATTCGACTTTGCTTATGCAAGTTGTTATGTACCAAAACCAAAGAATATTGTCGATGGGATGCAAAAAAAGATGATCTGACTTCGCTCATGCACCGTCTTTTAACCCCCCTACCGCCGGTAAAGTTAGCAGCCTAATAAAATAAAAAGGGCCTCCTTCTGCATGTTAAGGCAGCACACTAGTACATTTTCATTGACCACTGAGACCAACTCCAAAGTCCGGTCTTTAAACTAATAAGGCATAGTAAAAAACGGAAGACTGACTATCATCGCGCTTGAAGGGGACCTTATTCACAAGATTCCAGCTCGAGCGAGGAAGAAAAACCTTAGCATCAAAGAGAGGAACTAGCAGACCAGGATAGGCAACTAAAGAAAGAGCGAACTAACTAAGCTAGTGCTGATGCCTCTGAGAGATTAAAGGACCGAGAAGCTTGACTTACACAGAATTGTTGAAGAGCACAGCAGAGAGCTCGATCAATTGCCGGAGATCACTTGGAAATATGGTTGGGAAGAAGAACGAGAAAGAAGTAAACAGATTCGTCTTACCAGGCTAACAAGGCAAGAGCAGGAAAGAGGAATGAATCGGTTGATAGCCTTGACCGGGATATGGGAACTAAGAAAGGGATGCTAAACTCAAACAAAAAAGAATGAAAAAAAAAGAGCATTTGAATTTCCCACCATCTACCCAATTGACCTATCTATTCAATTGATTAAACAGACCGTGTTACTAAAGAAATCAACCCAATTAACGCGTTTTCACAAGTCTTTTGACTAAATAAATCAAGCCATAGAGCATAGAGACATATATGCAGATTCCAGGAATGGTTTCGAGCATGACATGGATGGACAGCCGATTGACCGATAACGAGAAAGAGAAGGGAATCGCATATTTCATTAACAGACAGTCATTCGTATAACCGATGTTGCGCTCCAGAGAAGGGCAGGCAGGAGACAGCAGTTTGCCACGAAAATGATGGAAGGCTGGTTCAGGTAATCCTTGGGGGAAAATGTCCGCCACTTTCTTGTTGCTACGAACAAGTCGAATGAGCAATTTGCCTGCGATGACGAGGTCACGGACGAAGTGGTAGTAAACTTCTATGTGCTTAGAGCAGGCATGGAACACAGGATTGGCCGCCAAGTGTGTAGCGCTAGCATTATCACAGTGCAGGATAAATTGATAGCGAAATGGCACCTCCCGATCGCGTAGCAAGTAAGAAAGCCATAAAAGTTCAGAGGTAGTAAGGGCGAGTACCTTGTACTCTGCTTCGGCACTAGACCTGGAAAGAGTCGGTTGCTTTTTGGAAACCCAAGTCAGTAGGTTTTTTCCGAGAAATACGCGGAAGCCAGTAGTGGACCGTCTGCTATCGGGACAGCCAGCCCAGTCGGCATCGGAGAATGCAAAGAAGGTGGTTAACGGTCCCGGAGTGATGGTTAGGCCAAGGCCAAGAGAACCCTTCAGATACCGTAAGATGCGTTTTACAGCCTGAAGATGTACGATGGGTGGTGGTGAAAGCGTGCATGAACTGACAAACTTGATTGACGGCATAAAAGAAAGGAGACGAGAGGAGCGAAGCAGCTCGACCGATAGGGAGAGGAGGACGTTGATCGAGCTTTTCCATGCCTAGTCCCAGTTTCGGTTAAAGACCCAGAGCGGGCTACGGATCTATACCAAGCCCGTTACGCCATAATTCATTGAGGTTGATCCCGAAGTTACGTTCGAGACCGTAGCAGTAGTCTCTATTTATTCACCCCAAGAATGAACGAGACTTTGTTTCACGGGATGGATTTCATTAACACGTCTCGACCAGAAATGGTCTTCGCAAGCATACCGCTTTCTGTTCAAGAATCGGTAGCGGTTTTAAGGAAGACTACCGAGCTCCACGATAGATAAGCGCCTATCATCTCTATGCGAATTCTGACTTTAGCTTTTCGTCTTTGATTAGTATTAGCGAAAGCTCGCTCGACTTAATAATAGCTGTCTTACTCGACTTGCTTACTAGCTGCCTTTCTGACTAATATAATAATTGGACTTGTGAATTTCGAGTTCTAAACTGAGTACACTAGGAGAACTTTTCCTCTTGTTTCCTTTTTATGAACACGGAATGATCAGCATTCCTTCTCTGGAAACCCATCGATCTTCGTCATAACCAAACTTCATATCTCGAACCAAGCCCGAGGAGCCGAGGAGAGATATATATGAGACCATATATCGCCTTTTTTCACCTGAAAACTTTCCCTTCCTCCCCCTGAGCTCGAAACCCTGGTGGAGGACGAATAGAAACCTATTCGTGGAGGTCTCCATGAAGAAAGGCCTTTTTGACATCGAGCTGATGCAGTGACCAAGATCTGTTAGCTGCAACTGACAGAATGACTCGTATGGAATTTTTTTGAGTTTGGCCACAGGAGCAAACAAACGTCTCGAGATAATCGATGCCATAGGTTTGTGTGAAACCTTTCGCCACAAGACGAGCCCTCTCGATAGAGCCATCAGCTTTGTGTTTCAGGGTATATACCCACCCGCAGCCAACCGTACGTTTGCCTCTTGGTAACGTGATCAGTTCCCAAGTGTCGTTCTTCTTTAGAGCCTCCATTTCTTCTATCATAGCTTTCTTCCACTGAGGATGATTGAGGGCTTCTTTCAGGAGGGTATCTTATCGCTGAAACGAAAGCTTTCAAGTCAGGAAGCTTGATAGGACACAAAGTTATTAATAGGGTGAGAAGTCAAATATCTCTTTTCTTTCTTCAAGGCAATACAGATCAGAAACAACAGAAAGAGGAAAAGAGTCAGTATTGAAAGACAGATCGATCAGATATCTCTTTTAACGAATTGCCTGATTGCGACAGCTTATCGAGACTTGTTACTAGACCAAGCAAAAATTCCCTAGAAGAGAGCTTAAAGAGGGCTGAAGTTTAAGGAAAAGAGACCATAGAAAATCAGTCCTGAACTCCAGAACGAAGGGGATAGATTGAATACTGAAATCGTGTTTCACTACTGAAAGACTGAAATTCGCCGAGATCATAGAACTATTTATGAGGATGTGACTATAGTCAAAAATAGGAGAATAAAAAAAGCACACGTTGGTAGGGTTTATAGCAAGACCTGGGAGGAGTATCTGAAACACGTAGAGACTGTTCTAGAAGCTCTGCGTGAGCACCAGCTTCAAGCCCATACGGAGTTGTGGAATTTCAACCAGATTTGGAGGATGGAGGATGCTGATTTGAATGGGGAGCCTTAAAATCAGATCTATTCGGCTTTCGCAGGTAGGCAGCTTTCCAGCCCATCTTTATATGTTCATTTTGATGAAACTCATGCTAATTTCGAATATCGGAAGATTCCGGATAATAATGCTCAAATTGGAACTCTCAACAGCCCTGGAAACCAAATTCCAGACGAATGCAAACAGAAAATGATCAAACATCGCAAGAAGTGTAGCTCCTGACATCACGGAAAAGACAAAGCAGGGGATAGCTTCAACGGCGAAATGAAAAAGGGGGAAGAAAAGGTCACAAATAGAGTTAAACCAAGTAACATTGCAAAGGCATAATGATAGTAGGGTCGGGATATCCCCGCCCTCCGAACCGGACGTGAAGGTCTCCCGGCTCTCTGCAGGGGAATCCCCACTCACTGCTTCCCTTAATATCCTCCCTTTACCACATCATGGGGGTTTACAGGAGATCCCAGAGGCTCGCTCGGAAAGGCTGCTATACCATACCTTTTGACTCAACTCGACTGACGTAGTCACTAGACTCACTATAGTAGTCCGTCCGGCTGCTCTTGCTGAAATCATTACTCTGAATTCTCCCGTGCTCTAGCAATTGCGCTCCCTAGACCACAACTTGGAATGGATGGCTACATAAGTCTATGCTCCAGCATCAGTTTCTCACAAGCAAGACCTATAGAATGAGCTCAGATTCATCCATACCGTTTCCAACCTACCTTGCTTGGTGCATTAGTGGAAAGTAAAATGAATGCCTTATGCAATCAAATATGAAAGGGGTTCTGTTCTGACTTTACAGGCCGAAAATCTGAGAAGAGGTCTTGAAGATTTCGCGGATCCCGTTGCTGATTGTGATTTGGTTGACCTCCCACTCTATGGCGCTTCTTTCACTTGGTCTAACATGAGGAAAGGGAAGGAAATGGAAATCCGATGCAGACTGGATCTTTTCCTAATCGACTCGGATTGGGAAGACCATCTGCAGGACACTATTCAAAAAGTGGGGACCACATTCGCTTCCGATCATGACCTCATTCTTCTTTTCTATTTCGAACAACTTCCCTCCACGGTACCCTTCTCTTTCGAACTGATGTGGTTGTCCCTATCGAAATCTAGAACTCAAAGTTGTGAAGCAAAAGAATGCAACATTCTATTGACTTGATATAATATATTTCCAGATTCTTAATACATCCTCAAAAGAGGAAAAGCTCCCTAACCTTAATAATAAAAGAAGGGCTAAAGTAAGACCCTTAAGAGAAATTCGATTTCTCTTGTTATTTTTTAGAAAATTGGAAGAATCAAACAATCACTTCTACATGTTACCCTTCAAACTGGAGAATGGATCTCGATCATTCCCTGTTTGCGAGTGAGAAGAAAAAGGAGGGCCTTTACCAATCCTTTCGTGAAGAGATCGGCAATTGATCTTCACTTCTCATGGTTGGTGTTCTGATGATTTCGGCAATCACCTTTTCCCCGAGAAAATGCCCTAAGTAAGGCGACTTCTACATGCTTTGTTCTCTCATAGAAGACCTACTGCGCTCAATCCGTTGCTTGTTGCTCCAACTTAGGAGTAGGGGCTTTAGAGCCTTTTTCCGACCGAAGGCTGCTATGCTAGTTGTAGCGCTCCCGCGCTTGACTAATCGTTTCGAAAGTCAAGGGGACTTTATCATGATCTTACGAATCTACAACTCTCTTTACTGAGCGAGACTCTACCCAGATCTAAAGAATTTGCCAAAGAGCCTTCTTCTAACTAGTTAGAATTTAGAATTTCTCCTTTTCGTTCGACTTAGGTGGAGCAATCCGAACTCTCGACAGAATATAAAAGAGGTTTTGATTCCTGTGTAGACACCTCAACGAACTCATGTGGACACTCCTTAGCCCGAGGACAATCTCTCAAATACTAATGTTGTGTTGTAAGATGTTCGTTTTTCTTTTCTTTACTGATTCCTCTCAATGAAATTTGCCATGTTGCACTAAGTTACTTACGGATGTATGCATGTGGTCCGGGAACACTTTGGGGTGAACACCCATCCGAACAAGTAGGGTCAATAGTTTAGCATTTAGGCCGTAACATTTAGCAACAAAAAAATCTTTAACCCAACAAGTGCTCTCCGAACCAAGCTAGATAGTTTCCTATCACTAGGCTCACCAACCAACCTGGACTTTGATTTTGATTATTCCTACCGGATATCAAAACCATAAGGATTGTTTCCAGCCATGAGTTCCCATATGACATAAGCGCTCTTGGGGCCATTCCATCAAATCTTTGAGAAGGTCGTATTTGATGGTCGGCGTGGCGATAGGCTTCGCTTCTACGACTGCCTCCCCAGCCGTTGCAAACACTGAGCGAGAACGGTAAGGGGCGCACAAACAATGTCGTTGCGCGGGGATGCGATTCGCCAAGCTGGGGCAAACAAAGCCGTCCGGCCCCCCCCACCGGATTAGGAATGCGAAGGCCTTTCTCCTTCGAAAGGAGACCCGGGAAAGAAAGAGCTATGCTATTGACCGACCCTTTCGTTCTTATCGCTCCGGGTTCCGATCTATATGACCTCCGGGCGGTACAAAGTCAACCTCTTCCGTAGAGGCAGGCAGGTAGTAACCTAACCTTCTTGAGTCTGTTCAAGGGGGGAGCCCTCTGACAATGGAAAGATCTCCGTGCGTGGCGTGATAAGGAATCCTAGAAAAGATCGATTGAGACTCCCTCCCTGGTCCCACGAAGATCTCTACGTACTTGTCCAGTCCAGGACAACAGAGATCTTCCGGTCTGCGTGCGTGGGAGCAGCTCAAACAAAGAAGAGTCTGGTCTGAATTCTGGCCCGGCCTGCCCGTCTGCTGCTAGGTCCGGGAATGGCGCCAGGCGAGGGCGCCGCTATGCCCCGCAGCTCTGCTGCGACCTTCATTTGATTCCGACGGCCGGCATAGATCTCATGAGACCCGCCCACTATTACGACGAAAAAAGCCCTGCCCTTTTCCTTCGCTACTAGGAGAGTCCGCTACTTCTATTAGCGCCGGACCTTGAGTCGAATTGATCGTGTGTCATGTGCAACGTCCATCAATGATGGTTCATTAATGTCCATTGATTTAGACTCCTTCCCCCTTCCTAACTACGAATAAGATCGAGAGGAGCCCGAACCAAACCAAGAACGAAAACGGATTCGATTCACTCCCCATTCTCTCTTAAATAAAGCTCGCCCTCGAGCTTTTAATAGTCAGGGGCGGGTCGGCCGGGTCTTTCCCTGTTGTTCTGTTCCCGCCACGAGAAAGACGCACAGAAGAGGTATGCCCAGCGCGCGGAGGATCCGTTGAGACTTTCTCTTGTCTCGGTAGGGAACTGTACGATCTTTTCCCCTAATTGTATTGAATCAATAAAAAAAGAGGTCAGTGCTACGGCCCCCTATTGTTTGATCCAATATTGACCGGGGACGAGCCCCGACTTGCATAGGTCCTTGGTTTGACCTCCCGTAGTGGTCCTTGCTTTTAATAAAGCGGAGCGGGGCCAATTTCTCGTACTTGCTCAGTGTGCCCCCCTTTCGTCGAGTGCCCCGCCCGGTTCACTGGGCTGTTGGCCTACCAAGCACTTGCCCGCAGCTCCTGCCGCCCGCTTGGCGGGCTCCGCGCTCGTTATCCTTACTGTTCTCTCTGCTGGGGCCCCCCATGGCTCTAGCCATAAGCTATGGCAGCTCCAGCTCGCAACCACAGGGGCTCAGCGGTCAGGTCCGCCCCCATTCGAATTACGTTAGGAGGTCTTTCGCTTTTGCCAGATCTAGAGAGATACTACGAGTCCTCCGTCCCAGATTCCATCGCCGCGGCCATCTGGTTCACCGGTACTACCAAAAAGTCTCATGCTTACGTTACTGTTATTGATGGTTTTATTATCTTGGACCCCGGTCGTGCTTCTGGTTTCCATTCCCATCATCATATTGATGATAAATCCCCTCGTGCTCCGCCATAAGAACTTGGAGTCCGTATCATGGTGAAGGTAAGGTAACGCTGTGATTCTTGCTCAAAAAACAGACCGAAGGCGTTCGAGTTATTGGCTCGTCCAACCCGGCAGCATTCATGAGTCGCTCGTTCAACTGTCCCTCGGAGACACGGTCGAGAAGTACCATGCATGGTTGCCCCCCGTCCTTTCTTTCTCTTGGTCCCACCCAGCAAGATACGGCTCAGCCAAAAAAAAGGTGAGCGCCCCTCTCCCTCGTAAACTCGGTCGAGCTGCTTTGCTCCTCTCCCTCGTAAACTCGGTCGAGCTGCTTTGCTCCTCTCCCTCGTAAACTCGGTCGAGCTGCTTTGCTCCTCTCCCTATCGGTCGAGCTCAATTACATCGAGCCTTCCCCTCGGCTTCGCTCCTGCGCCAGCCTTTTTTGATTAGTAAAGTCAAGCTTTGGCTCCCTAAAGACTAAAGAAATGGATCAAAAAAGGGGGGACTTCTGCAACGGGCTATGCCACCCAAACCAACTGAGGGAAGTCGCATCCGTCCCATCGCAAGCACCTACAATGTCATGATCACATTGGTTTACCCCTTTTTCTTTGGTAGTTCAACGGGCGGTCGCCCCTCCAACAAGAAAAGGTATAAATATGGAAACTTCTCTGCCATTTGGATCGGAGAATTTATGGAGGAAATCGGGTTTTAAATTTCCAGAAACCACACGATTATATAGCCAAAGGGAATACGCCGCGCCTAAAATCATCCCAAGCGCGGCTAATGTGGCTACTAAGCTATTTCTTTGGAAAGCTCCTACTGAGATGGGAAATTCCCCGATAAAGCTGCTAGTACCAGGTAAACTCATATTGGCCAAAGTGAAAGAGAAGGAAATGGTAGAGAGATTCGGCATGGTGCTCACTGAACCTCCGTAATATCTAACAAGTCGAGTCTTATGTCGGTCATATAGAACACCAACACATAGAAAAAGGGCTGAAGGAACCAGTCCATGACTTAACATCGGTAGAATGCTACCTCCAATTCCCTGTATGTTCGATAGAGCCAAAGATTCCCCCCCACTGATACGAGTACGCCGATTACCCCCCGAACCGTACAAGATAGTTACCACCTATCATACGGCTTTCTAACTTCACTTCTTTTTCTGGTTGTTCCGCTCTGTCGATCGATGGTAGTATAAGAGATCTGTAACCCCCCGAAATTCTTTACATAATGGTTCCTGCTTTCTACCCATAGTTAGCATGTATCTCTCCGGGTCATACTTGACGTATCACATCCGTCACCCCCACCCCAACTCTATCTTCCTTATCAGTGAACCGGAAATAGTGCATAGATACTCTTCAATGCTGCGGGGACGAGACGACGTGACATACTACGATCACGTACAGAAGTGCTGCCCTTCGGCTCGGCAATATGGAACCTCTCAACAGCTCCCGTTCCTTTATGAGGTCCTATCGGGATAGGTAGGCCCAAGCCTTTCCCCTCTTCCCGACCGAGCAGTAGTTCCCCACGGCTGACAAATAGGAATTTAGGCCGTAAAAGAAAGGCACCGGCCCCCCACTGGGATTTGGCTTTCCTTATCTACGTGCGCACTGCGTCAGCACTGGCGAAAAAGAGGTCGGCTTTACTGAAGAAGAAGGATTGTGCGCGCCGGGCCCTTCGGGTGTCATATTTTGGCCGAGTTTACCGTACCTCCGGCCCTTCTATTACGCGACCGTAAGATTTTGTTACGTTTCACCGCAGTTACGCCAGAAAGAAAAGGTTCCACACGAGCTCCCGTTCTGCGGCGTGGTGGCAGGACCGATAGGGGATTGGCTCCGAGTGTAGATAGAGTCAAATCTGCAGGGGTCATGCAAATACATAGGCCCCTTCTCTTTTGGATGAATGGGGTGATGAATAAGGCGCTTTCCGATCTACGGTCCCTCGGAGCGAGGGGTTAGGCAGGTAGTATGGGCCCTCTGACTTCCAGCTATGTGCTGTGCGGCTCCCGCGAAGCGAATGAAAGGAAGCTGGCGGAGAAAGCTCGACGCCAGCGGCTTATGTAGTGGTCGGCCGGCAGAAAGCTCGCTAAGCTTCGCTTCCCTCTCCCCTTCCCTTTTTCAATGAAGTGGAAAGTCTTCCAGCCTCTTTGATTGGTAGGCGGCCCCCTATTGATTGAATTAAGATTCCATTCGATTCATCAGGGTAATTGTTGTCGTGACGCTTTGATTAGGCCGACTACTTACTTTACGAGAGGCTACTTCTAGCTTCTATAGTAGCCCTTCCACTTTAGTGTAGTTGTAGTTTGTATTGGTACTGAATGAACATATCAAACAAAGGCGATCAGTATAAGCCCTTCTCCGGCCTGGGAAAAGCAGCGAACTCTAGAAGCTAGGGCTTTATTCACCTTTGGACACGAACACTATTCCGTTCTCAGCGGAAACCCGCCTTCGAGATTGAACGTCGACTTATCTTATTGCCGTTCAATCTAAGACAGCGCTGTCTTAGATTGAACGGCCCCCTTATTCAACCAACCGAAAGAAGCCTTTGGTACAACATGTTGTAGTTAAGGTTTGGAACCCTTGCAACTATGATAGAAAGTCGTTTGCTTGTTGCCAAAAAACCCTTCGCCTTTCTTTTGAATCAAAGTAGGTCGGGGGAAGCTACCGTTTATACGACAGCTCCGCTTCCTCGTCTTGCTTCTGGCAAAGCTTCGACTTTGCTTGCTTGCGCAAAGGCTGAAAGTCCTTTTCGCTAGGTCCAAAAGCTTCCCGAAAGATCAGATCCAACAGAAATCCCGCATATTGAGCGCAGCTGATATGCGGCTACGGCTAGGCGATCATATCATGCCATAAAACGATTTTATATGTATAGAGAGATCCCCTATCTATACAGATAGAATAGATCTTTTCATGGATAGCCTTAGATACATTCATTCCATTGATTCTGAGGGGCTGAAAAAGCTCGTCGATCCAAATGAATCATTCTTCTGGTCTCTCTTCGCTCCCCGCCCCGAAACTGACCCACAGCACAGCGCCAATTCGCTTCGCGCGCAGGAAGGCAACGAAGTTCAGTTCATGAGACCGCGGCGGAGTGGAGCAGCCGCGACACGAAGTTCCTTACCTTAGCTGGATCTCGCTGGTGCCACCTAAACGGTAGGTAGGCGACGGATGTGTGACGTTTGGAGTTGTCGTTCGTGCACCTGTCCCCAATGGAAGAATGAGTGATCCGTTCCCCTGCGGATCATGGCCTTACCACTCGGTCCCCGATGGCCAGCGGGGGATTCGGTATAGCAGCTCACGTTCGGTTGCGCTGCGCGTTCCCGCTGGACACGTGTTAGCTGTAGGAAGTATGGTTCCGAAAGTGACTTCGGTTCGCCAGTTCAGGCTCAACTCCTCGCTTTACGTTAGCGGACCCACAGGTCGGGCCGGGGCTCTGCGCTCTTTCTTTCTGTGTGGGACGATGCCGGGGAGAGAAGGGAATGCGTCGAGGCGGCGAACAACAAGACTACAACTCAATTTTGGCTTTTCCCTCCACGAGATGAGCCCAGTGCATTGGACCGATGGATAAGAGAACGGAGCAGGCCTAAAAAGCGCTTGGGCGCTCTACGTACGATGTAGACTCCGGATCAAGAATAGATAGAAATAGGAGATTTCTCCTTATTCTTGATGGATCCCCCCTCTCGAGACATTTCGACTCTTTCGATCTATCAGAACAGATCAGGCTATCTATCAATCGATTTGAAAATAGCACGTTCATTTCCGCCATAATAAGAAGCAGGCGAAGTAGCTAGAAGCGCTCGCTTCTAGCCCTTTCATTCTGATTCACGAATGAATTGGGAAAGCCAACAGAAAGATTCGATTCTGACTTCGTAGAGCTGGTGCTGCTGTTGCCTGCGCGTAGGGCCGTCCCCCACTCCCGTCCCGGGGCGCTAAGGGGCTTTTGTTTTTGGAACAGACGGCAGTGTTTTGCTGACGCCTCGAATCAAGCTTTTGTTGCGACATGCTATGTTTTCTCCCCCATTGCTAGTAGGTTGATGGGTCGCACGCCCGGCACACATGTTTTGGCCTTGTGTGTCCATAACTCAAAATAGGTGACCTAACGGCCGCCGCCCGACTAAACATACCAATAGTCACCAGATTCATATGGGCTACTGAGGAGTAAGCAATGATCTTCTTAAGATCGATCTGTCTTGAAGTGGTCAAGGAAGTATATATTATAGCAATCGCGCTTAGAGTATAAATGAAAGGAGTGGCACAAAGTGTCGCTTCGGGAAACATGGGTATTGAAAATC